CTATTTATAATATTAGAATAATCAGTGTTGAGAAATTTTTACAAATTTTTGGTCGGGTTTGTTAGGCTAATATAAAATTGATAAAAATATAAAAAATTGATGCATATATATATATATATATATATATATATAAATAAATGGATAGCCAATTTACCTCAACTCATTGGCTTATACGTTCTCGAGTCCTCCTTGGTTTAGGGGTTTGACAAGGAAAACAGGATTCTCTGAGCGTAGGGGGGTAGGGGGGTTTGTCGCGCAAAAACCAAAGGGGGTATCTATAGTAAGTATAGTTGAACAAGAGATGAATATGTTATGCACTTGAATTAGAAGTATGTAATTCTTAAGTTATGTCTTATAATAATTCACTTATTTTAATACAAGCAAGGAATATGTACAACCTTAAATTAACATTTATATTTGCACTGTGAAATGTCAGATGAAAGGAAACCAAAAAGAGAACCTTATGCATATAAAAGAACGCTCGGCATGGGGGGTAAAGATACATATGTACCACACCACCAGCTTAATCAGATGCCAGATATAATTATCCGAATGGGGGATTATTACAGTTATGTTCCTGAAATAGGAACCAGATGCCAGTAATAGTTCATATTGTGCAACCCCCAAGATTAGTGTCCCTGATTCCATCATGCATGATATGCCTTTATATAAACTGGTTGGTGGTTTCTTACTACATTAATATGTACGTTTGAAATTATAGTTGGGTTATTCAAGGAAAAATTTGAGGTCAAATTTTTATGGAATAATCTATTTCCCAGGTTAAAATAGTAGTATTTCTGAGTCTTAATGATATGCTTTATGCATACCTTATAAGTTAGTACCTGCTTTATGCTTAAAATAACCGTATGGTGATAATACATAGATGAATTAATACATCAATGTAAAATCGAGCATACGTGTACTAGACCATTGAGGGATGGATTTCCCCCAGAATATAGTTTAGTTTAGAATTCTGGCTTTGGGAGCCAGGGGTGAGAGTTAAAATCTCTCTTTTCTGGGCGCTAGGGAGGATTTTAACCTCCGATCTTCGGTTTACAAGACCGATGCTTTTAGGCTAAGCTACTAGGGCAGGCTCATTCTAATGCTTTATTTTCCATTCATCCTGCTAGGGGAATGAAAATAAGGAATAGTGCAAAATATAGTACGGATGCAATTTGTCCAATAATAATAAATGGATGTTCTACTGGTATGCCTCCAATTCATGTTAAAATGGCTATGTCTGCTACTAATGTTCAGAATAGAAATTGGGTAATAGGACGAAACGTTAATCCTCGTTGTTTTGAGGTATGTAGAAGTGGTACTACTATTAATACAAGAATTGAGAATAGTAATGCAAGAACACCGCCTAATTTATTTGGAATTGATCGTAGGATGGCGTAAGCAAATAAGAAGTATCATTCTGGTTTAATATGTGGGGGAGTGACTAGTGGGTTTGCAGGGGTAAAATTTTCTGGGTCTCCTAGTAGGTTAGGAGAAAATAATGCTAGAAGCGTAAGAGCTAGAAGTATAATTACAAACCCTAGAAGATCTTTATATGTAAAATATGGGTGGAAAGAGATTTTGTCCGCATCCGAATTTAATCCAATTGGATTATTTGATCCTGTTTCGTGAAGAAAGAGGAGGTGGAGAACGGTTGCGGCGGCGATAACAAATGGTAGTAGGAAATGAAATGCGAAGAATCGTGTTAGTGTTGCATTATCTACTGAAAAGCCACCTCAAATTCATTGGACTAACATGTCCCCTATGTAGGGGACAGCGGATAATAGGTTTGTAATTACTGTAGCACCTCAGAAGGATATTTGCCCTCATGGAAGTACATAGCCAACGAAGGCTGTTATTATGACTAGTAGTAAAAGGATTACGCCAATATTTCAGGTTTCTTTATATAAATAAGATCCATAGTATAGGCCTCGGGCAATATGTATATAGATGCAGATAAAAAAGAATGATGCTCCGTTTGCGTGTATATTACGGATTAGTCAACCATAATTTACGTCTCGGCAGATGTGGGTTACTGATGAGAATGCAGTTGAAATATCAGAGGTATAGTGTATAGCTAGAAATAGTCCGGTTAAAATTTGGGTAATTAAGCATAATCCTAGGAGGGATCCAAAGTTTCATCATGCTGAAATATTTGATGGAGCTGGTAGGTCAACTAGTGCGTCGTTAGCAATTTTAATAAGGGGGTGTGTCTTTCGTAGGCTTGCCATTATGGTTCTTGTAGTTGAATAACAACGGTGGTTCTTCAAGTCATTGGTCTCGGTTAAAGTCTGGGCAAGAATTATGACCTATTTTATGTTTTTATTATTGATGGCTTTGGTTGTGGGTTTAGTTGCTGTTGCCTCTAATCCTACGCCTTATTTTGCTGCTCTGGGGCTGGTGGTTGCAGCTGGGGTTGGGTGTGGAGTTTTAGTTGGCCATGGAGGTTCTTTCTTATCATTAGTTCTTTTTTTAATTTACTTGGGGGGGATGCTTGTGGTTTTTGCTTATTCAGCAGCTTTGGCTGCTGAGCCATTTCCAGAGGCTTGGGGTAATCGTTCTGTGTTAGGATACGTTTTAATTTATTTATTAGGGGTAAGTTTAGTAGCGGGACTTTTTTGAGGGGGTTGATATGAAGGTTCTTGGGTAGTTGTGGATAATTTAAAAGAGTTTTCTATTTTACGAGGCGATATTAGTGGTGTGGCTGTTATATACTCATCTGGTGGGGGAATATTAGTTATTTGTGCTTGAGTATTACTTTTAACCTTATTGGTTGTGTTGGAGCTTACTCGTGGGTTGAGTCGTGGGACTCTTCGAGCGGTTTAAAGGAGTACTGGGATAGTAGCTAAAATTAGGGTTAGGAGGAAGATGGTTAGGTAGGTTTTGATTATTCCTCGTGTAATATCATTTGTAACTTTTGCTATAATGGTTTGGCTTAGGGTTAGGCCTTTCGGTCCAATAGTTTCGAGTCATGTTTTATCGAGTTGAGTGGCAGCTGACTGTCCTAGTATAAGTTTAAGTTTTGGAAAGAGTCGGTGGGTGATTGTGGGGAAAAATCCTAATATGTTGGAGAAGTGGTGGGTATATATTATTGGTATAACTTTTACTTGTTTGCTGGTCATATTAGCTAAGTCTATAGCGACTAGTAGGCCTGTAATGGTTACTATTAGGGCTGCTATTTTAAGGGTAATTGGTATTGTCATAGTTGGTGTTTTTATTGGTAAAAAGTTGTGTGTAATAATAAATCCTGCAATAATACTTCCTCAGGCGAGTCGTTTAATGGAATTAATTACTAATGGATTATTTTCATTAATGGGGGATAGAGGTAAGAATCGTGGGGTTCCTATAATTACAAAATATACCAAGCGAAAGCTGTAGACCGCGGTGAATGATGTAGCGATTAGTGTAAGGATTAGGGCTCAGGCGTTTAGATAGGAGGTGTTTAGGGCTTCAATGATTGCATCTTTTGAAAAGAATCCTGCTAGGAAGGGGGTTCCAGTGAGGGCTAAGCTGCCGATTGTAAAGTAAGTGGAGGTGGCAGGTATAATATTAAATAAGCCTCCTATTTTTCGGATATCTTGTTCATCGTTTAGGCTGTGAATAATTGACCCTGAGCATAAAAATAATATAGCTTTGAAGAAGGCGTGTGTACAGATATGAAGAAATGCTAGTTGTGGTTGATTTAGCCCAATTGTAACTATTATTAATCCTAGCTGGCTTGATGTTGAGAAAGCTACAATTTTTTTGATATCATTTTGGGTTAGGGCGCAGGTGGCTGTAAATAATGAGGTTAGTGCTCCTAAACAGAGGCAAATTGTTAATACTAATTGATTATTTTCTATAAGTGGGTGGAGGCGAATTAGCAGAAAAATACCTGCAACAACTATGGTGCTTGAGTGGAGTAGGGCAGATACTGGCGTAGGACCTTCTATAGCGGACGGGAGTCACGGATGAAGGCCAAATTGGGCTGATTTCCCCGTGGCCGCTAAGGCTAGTCCTATTAAAGGAATTGTCATGTCAAATTCACTTGATAGGGTAAAGATTTGTTGGATTTCTCAGGAGTTGAAGTTTGTTGCGAGTCAGGCTATAGTTATGATTAACCCAATATCACCCACCCGGTTATAAATAACAGCTTGGAGGGCTGCCGTGTTGGCGTCTGCTCGTCCGTGTCATCACCCAATAAGTAAAAATGACATGATTCCTACTCCTTCTCAGCCAATAAATAGTTGAAATATATTGTTTGCTGTAACTAAAATAATTATGGCCACTAGAAATGTAAGTAAATATTTAAAGAAACGATTAATATTAGGGTCAGAATGTATATATCATAGTGCAAATTCTAGAATAGATCAGGTTACATATAGGGCAATTGGGACAAAAATTAGGGAATAATGGTCAAATTTAAAGCTAATATTAATATCAAATGTTTGGATATTTATTCAGTGTCAGTTTGTGATGATGCCTTCTGTTTTTAAGTTTAGAAAAATTATGAGTGGTAGAAGACTGATGAAGAATGCGGAGCTAACAGCAGTTTTGGTTATTTCTGCTATTTTAGGTTCTTGTTGGTTGGGGTTTAGTGTAGTAAATAGTGGGTATAAAAGGATAAAAAAGATTAAAAGGAGTGATGAGTGTATAATTAGTACCATTTTAGCTTTCACTTGGATTTGCACCAAGAGTTTTTGGTTCCTAAGACCAATGGATGAGCTGTTATCCTTTAAAAGCGCAAGGAAGCCATGGATTTTAACCTTGGTAGGTAAGTATTAGCAGTACTTACTATTTTCTGCTCTTCCTTGGTGAGTAAGGAGGTTTTAACTCCTATCTTCAGAATCACAATCTAATATTTTGGTTAAATTATACTTACAGTAGCATCATCCTCATATGAGTTCTGGTTTTGTTACTAGGAGGATAACTGGAATTAAGTGTAAGATCATCAATAGGTGTTCTCGGGTGTGGAATGGTTGAAGTCCTGTAATATGGTTGGGTGTTGGGCCTCGTTGAGATATGAGGAATATATATAAGGAATATCCGGCTGTAATTAATGTCCCTAATCCTGTGAGCAGAATTGTTCACGGAGATCAGTTAAATAAGGTTACAATAATTGTAAGTTCTCCTATTAAATTGGGTAGGGGTGGGAGTGCCAAGTTGGCAAGGTTGGCGATAAATCATCAAACTGCGGTTAGTGGAAAAATTACTTGTAGTCCTCGAGCAAGAATTATTGTTCGGCTGTGTGTTCGTTCGTATGCTGTGTTAGCTAGGCAGAATAGTGCTGAGGAGACTAATCCGTGGGCAATTATTAAGATGATGGCTCCTGAAAATCCTCATGGTGTTTGAATTAAAATTCCTCCTGCTACTAATCCCATATGACTTACAGATGAATAGGCAATTAATGATTTTAGGTCTGTCTGTCGGAGACAGATTGAGCCGGTTATAATAATTCCCCAAAGAGCTAAAATAATAAATGGGTAGGCTAGCTCTTTGGATAAGGGGTCTAATATAACTATTATACGTATTATTCCATACCCTCCGAGTTTGAGTAAAACTGCTGCAAGTACTATGGACCCTGCTACTGGGGCTTCTACATGTGCTTTTGGTAATCATAAATGGACGCCGTATAAGGGTATTTTAACTAGGAAAGCAATTAGACAGCCTGCTCATCAAATTATATGGCCTCATGAGTTGAGTTGTAATGGTTGTGAATATTGGAGTACTAATATCGATAGGGTTCCTGTAGATTGTTGAAGGAAAAGTAAAGCAATTAGAAGTGGGAGGGACCCCGCTAATGTATAAAATAGAAAGTAAGTTCCTGCGTTTAGGCGTTCGGTTTGATTTCCTCATCGGGTAATAATAATTAGGGTTGGAATAAGTGTGGCTTCAAATATAATATAAAATATAATAATTTCTGTAGCACCAAATGCTATAATTAGGAAGGTTTGTAGTGAGGCGAGAAGTATAATGTATGAGCGTTGTCGGCTAATTGGCTCAGGGTTGATGTGGTTTTGGCTAGCTAAAATTATTAAAGGTAATAATCAGCATGTTAATACTAGTAAGGGGGTTGATAATGGATCTGTGGCCATATATATATTGGAGGAGGCTCATCCGGTCTCTGATGCTGATTTTAATCATGTTAGACTAATGAGAGCGATTAGAAGGCTGTGTGCTGTAGTAGTTGTTCATAATCACTTGGGGGAGGTTAACCAGATTGTTGGAAATAGCATAATTGTGGGAATTAACACTTTTAGCATTGTAGAAGATTTAGGTTTTGTAGGCGGTCAGTCCCATGGGTGCGGGCTGTGGCAACTAGTAATGCTAGGCCTGTGCTTGCTTCACAAGCAGAGAAGGCTAGAAGTAATATTGGGGCTGTGGAGAATCCTGTAGATTCAAATTGTAAGGCTCATAGGGCGAGTGCAATAAATAGGGATAATATTATTCCTTCTAAGCATAATAGTGCAGAGAGTAGGTGTGTGCGGTGAAATGCCAATCCTATTAGTCCTAGAATAAATGCTGAGCTAAAGCTAAAATGTACGGGTGTCATAAGGGGGTCGTGGAATTAAACCACGATTTTCTGAGCCGAAATCAGAGGTCTTGTTTTGGACTAACTCCCTACTCTGCTCATTCTAGGCCGCCTTGGGTTCATTCATAAATTAGTCCCAGGGTTAATAAAATTAGAACTGTTGTAGCTCAAAAGAATGTTTGGGTTGGGCTATGGAGTTGATCCCCCCAGGGTAAGGGGAGAAGGAGGGCAATCTCTAGGTCGAAGAGAAGGAATAGGATTGCTACTAAAAAGAAACGTAGGGAAAATGGTAATCGAGCAGATCCTAGAGGATCAAATCCACATTCGTACGGAGACAATTTTTCTGCATCTGGGTTTATTTGGGGTAGTCAAAAAGATACAATTGCTAAGATTGCGGATAGAGTTATTGTAATAATTAAAATGGTCATAATTAAATTCATTATCTTTCCTTGGGATTTAACCAAGACTGTGTGATTGGAAGTCACTTGTACTAACTTTAAATACTAGAAAGATTATGAGCCTCATCAATAGATAGATACGTAGAGGAATAGTCATACTACGTCAACAAAATGTCAGTATCAGGCGGCGGCTTCAAAGCCAAAGTGATGTTCAGATGTAAAGTGATATTGGATTTGTCGTAGGAGACAGATTGCTAGGAAAGATGATCCAATAATGACATGTAGTCCGTGGAATCCTGTGGCTACAAAGAATGTTGAGCCATAGACTCCGTCTGCAATTGTGAATGGTGCTTCATAATATTCTATGGCCTGTAGGGCGGTAAAATAGAATCCTAGTAAAATAGTTAATGTTAGGGATTGGATTGCTTGTTTTCGTTCTCCCTCTATAATGCTGTGGTGTGCTCATGTTACTGTGACTCCGGATGCTAGTAATACGGCTGTGTTAAGAAGCGGGACTTCGAAGGGGTCTAGGGGGATGATTCCTGTTGGGGGTCAGCATCCCCCAAGTTCTGGTGTTGGTGCTAAGCTTGAATGATAGAAGGCTCAGAAGAATCCAAGGAAGAAGAATACTTCGGAAGTAATAAATAGAATTATTCCATATCGTAGACCCTTTTGTACTGGAGGGGTGTGATGACCTTGGAAGGTTCCTTCGCGAATAATATCACGTCATCATTGATATATTGTGAGAAGTAGTAGAATTATCCCGAGAGTTATTAGTGTTGTTGAGTGGAAGTGAAATCAGATTGCTAAGCCGGATGTTATTAGTAGAGCAGCAATGGCTCCGGTCAGGGGTCATGGGCTTGGGTCGACTATATGATAGGCATGTGCTTGGTGGGCCATTAAACGTTTTCTTGTAAATATAGGCTTAGAAGGAGTACAAATACATAGGCTTGAATTATTGCTACTGCAACTTCTAATAATGTTAATAAAAAGAGTACAGTGGCAGTTAGAATTGCTACTGTAGGTATTATTGGTAGTAGAACAAATACGGCTGTAGCAATAAGTTGAATTAGTAGGTGACCTGCGGTTAGGTTAGCTGTAAGTCGTACTCCTAAGGCTAATGGTCGAATAAATAAACTGATTGTTTCGATGATAATTAGTACTGGAATTAGGGGAATAGGTGTTCCTTCTGGAAGTAGATGTCCTAGAGCAACTGTTGGTTGATTCCGTATCCCAATAATTACTGTAGCAAGTCAGAGTGGCACGGCAAATCCTATATTGAGTGATAATTGTGTTGTGGGTGTAAATGTATAAGGAAGCAAGCCTAATATATTAATAGTGATTAGGAAAATTATTAAAGAGGCAAATAAAAGTGCTCATTTATGTCCTCCAACACTTAGGGGTAGTATTAGTTGATTTGTGAATCGGTTAATAAATCATCCTTGAAGCGTAATGAGACGGTTATTAATTCATCGGGATGATGGGGTTGGGTAGAGGATTCAGGGTAGTGCAATTGCAATGGCAATTAATGGGATGCCTAGGTAAGATGGGCTTGCAAATTGGTCAAAAAAGCTTGTTATCATGGTCAATCTCAGGATTCAGTTTTGTGTTTTTCAGCACTCACTGGGGTTGGTTCATTTGGTGAAGTATGATTTAAGATTTTAGTTGGAATAATGGTTAAGAAAATTAATCAGGAGAATACTAAAATTGCGAATCAAGGGCCGGGGTTCAATTGTGGCATTTCACTAGGGGTGGTCGGGAATCACCAATCTTTGGCTTAAAAGGCCAATGCTTTGTCCAATATTTAGCTTCCTAGCGAGGCGTCTTCTAGTATTAGTGAGGATCAGTTCTCGAAGTGTTCTAATGGGACTGCTTCTACTACAATTGGTATAAAGCTGTGGTTGGCGCCGCAGATTTCAGAGCATTGTCCATAAAATAGGCCTGGGCGTGAGGCGATGAAGGCGGTTTGATTTAATCGTCCTGGGACTGCGTCTATTTTTACACCTAGGGATGGGACGGCTCAAGAATGTAGTACATCTTCAGCGGATACTAACACTCGGACTGGAGATTCTATTGGAACAACCATTCGATGGTCAGTTTCTAGAAGTCGAAATTGTCCTGGGGTGAGGTCTTGAGTTGGAACTATATAAGAGTCGAAGCCTAGGTTTTCATAGTCTGTGTATTCGTAGCTTCAGTATCATTGGTGCCCTATTGCTTTAATTGTTAGATGGGGGTCGTTAATTTCGTCTATAAGATATAAAATGCGTAAGGAGGGTAGAGCGATTAAGACTAAAATAACAGCTGGTAAGATGGTTCATACAATTTCAATTTCTTGGGAATCTAGAATATACTTGTTGGTGAGTTTAGTCGAGACCATCGCAATAATAATATATAATACTAAAGTGCTAATTAGAAAAACAATTATTAGTGCGTGATCGTGGAAGTGTAGAAGTTCTTCTATAACGGGTGATGCCGCGTCTTGGAATCCTAGTTGTGTTGGATGTGCCATTAAGCCTTGGGTTTAAGACATGCAGGAATTTAACCTACAATTTTACCTTGACAAGGTAATGTAATATGCGTTTTACTAATATCTTCAGAAGGAAGTGACAGAGTGGTTATGTGGCTGGCTTGAAACCAGTATATGGGGGTTCAATTCCTCCCTTTCTCGTTAGTTTGATTGAATTTGGACAAATGCTGGCTCCTCATATGTGTGATAAGGAGGAGGGCAGCCGTGAAGTCATTCTACGTTTGTTATAGTTAATTCTACAGATATTACTTCTCGTTTGGCGGCAAAGGCTTCTCATAAAATAAATAGGAATATAATTACTGCTACTAGAGAAATTAGTGACCCTATAGATGATACTGTATTTCAGAGTGCATAAGCATCTGGATAGTCGGAGTATCGTCGTGGTATACCTGCCAGGCCTAGGAAATGTTGTGGGAAGAATGTGAGGTTAACTCCAATAAATATTACGGCAAAGTGAATTTTTGTTCAGGTGCTATGTAGGGTGTACCCTGTTAGTAATGGGAATCAGTGTACAAAGGCTGCTATAATGGCAAATACAGCACCCATTGACAGGACATAATGGAAATGTGCTACTACGTAATATGTGTCATGGAGTACAATATCAAGTGATGAATTGGATAATACAATTCCTGTGAGTCCTCCTACTGTAAATAGGAAAATAAATCCAAGAGCTCATAGTATTGGAGTTTCTCATTTAATTGACCCGCCATGGAGTGTGGCTAATCAGCTAAATACTTTTACTCCTGTTGGAATAGCAATAATTATTGTTGCAGATGTAAAGTATGCGCGGGTGTCTACGTCTATCCCAACAGTAAACATATGGTGGGCTCATACGATAAAGCCTAGAAGACCAATAGCCATTATAGCTCAAACCATCCCCATATAGCCGAATGGTTCTTTTTTACCTGAGTAGTAGGCTACTACGTGTGAAATAATGCCAAATCCAGGAAGGATAAGAATATATACTTCTGGGTGGCCAAAGAATCAGAATAGGTGTTGATAAAGAATTGGGTCTCCTCCTCCTGCCGGGTCAAAGAATGTGGTGTTAAGGTTTCGATCTGTTAGAAGCATTGTAATTCCAGCGGCTAAAACGGGTAATGATAGAAGAAGTAGTACGGCGGTTACAAGTACAGATCAAACGAATAAAGGTGTTTGGTATTGGGAGATGGCTGGGGGTTTTATATTAATGGTTGTAGTAATAAAATTGATGGCTCCTAGAATTGATGATACACCTGCTAAATGTAGAGAGAAAATTGTTAAGTCTACTGATGCTCCTGCATGGGCTAGATTACCCGCGAGGGGTGGATATACTGTTCATCCTGTTCCGGCCCCAGCTTCAACACCAGAAGAGGCTAGGAGTAGCAGGAATGACGGGGGCAGAAGTCAGAAGCTTATATTATTTATTCGTGGGAATGCTATGTCTGGGGCTCCAATTATTAAGGGTACAAGTCAATTTCCAAACCCTCCAATAAGAATAGGCATTACTATAAAGAAAATTATTACAAAGGCGTGAGCAGTAACGATAACATTGTAGATTTGGTCGTCGCCTAAAAGCGATCCAGGTTGGCTTAGTTCAGCCCGGATTAGGAGGCTTAAGGCAGTTCCCACTATTCCGGCTCAGGCACCAAATACAAGATAAAGGGTACCAATGTCTTTGTGATTAGTAGAAAAGAATCAGCGCGTGATTGCCACAGGTAGGGTGGCCGAGTATTTAGGTGGTGGGTTGTAGCCCCGAAGACAGAGGTTTAAGTCCTCTCCCTACCACAGCCCTGTGGTGAAGAACATATTGGATTGCAAATCCAAAGACGCAAATTAATACCTGCCGGGGCTTTTCCCGCCTTGCTGGCCTAACGGCGGGAAAAGTAGGTGGATGCTCGCTGGCTTGAGCGCTTAGCTGTTAACTAAGAGTTTGTAGGATCGAGGCCTTCCCACCTAGTAAGGCCTTAGTTTAATAAAAATGTCTGATTTGCAATTAGGCGATGCAAGTTAATCTCTTGTAGGTTTTAATCAGGGACTAGAAGATTTTCACTTCTACTTAGAGCTTTGAAGGCTTTTGGTCTAATATTATCCTAAGTCCCTAGGTGGTTAGCATTATAATGGTCGGAGTTATTGGTAACAATATGAGGGTAGCTACAATAAATAGGGCTAGGGGTAGGGAGGTTTGGGTTGTTTGAGTTCGTCATGGGGTGGTCGAGTTGATTATATTAGGGGAAATGGTAAGTGTTATTGCGTAGCATAGTCGCAAGTAGAAGTACAGGCTAATGAGGGCGGCTAAGGCCATGGTTGTGGCAATAAGGGGGAGGTCTTGTTTTGTTAGTTCTTGTAGAATTAATCATTTTGGTAGGAATCCTGTGAGAGGGGGAAGACCTCCTAGTGATAATAATACTAGGGCAGTGGTTGATGCAAGGATTGGGGTTTTTGATCAGGTTGTTGCAAGTGTGCTAATCTTGGTAGTAAATGATATTTTGAGCGTGAGGAATGCTGCGGATGTTATAATAATATATGTTCCTAGCGCAACTAGGGTTAGTTGAGGGGCATATTGTATAATGATAATTATTCATCCCATGTGGGCGATTGAGGAGTATGCTATAATTTTTCGCAGTTGGGTTTGGTTTAGTCCTCCTCACCCACCTACGAGGGTGGATAAAATTCCCAATAAGGTTATTAGTAAGGGATCAATGGTTTGGGCTGTTTGAATAATTAGTGCGAATGGGGCAAGTTTTTGTCAGGTAGATAAAATTAATCCTGTTAGTAAGTCTAGACCCTGTAGGACTTCTGGCATTCAGAAGTGTATTGGTGCAAGTCCAATTTTGAGTGCTAGGGCAGCCATAAATATTGTACTGGCAATAGGATTTGATAAATCATTGATGCTTCATTCTCCTGTTATTCAGGCATTTGTTGTGCTGGCAAATAGAATTATTGCTGCTGCGGTAGCTTGGGTTAGGAAGTATTTTGTGGTTGCTTCTACTGCACGTGGGTGATGATGTTGTGCTATTAGAGGGGTAATTGCCAGGGTATTAATCTCTAAGCCTATTCAGGCAAGTAGTCAGTGGGAGCTAGCAAAGGTTAGGGTGGTGCCTAATCCTAAGCTGGATAATAAAATTATAAGTACATATGGATTCATTGGCGGAGGAGGGATTTTAACCGTCATGTTCGGGGTATGGGCCCGAAAGCTTTATTAGCTGACCCCGCCTTAGAAAGTGGTGTAGAGGAAGCACCAAGAGTTTTGATCTCTTGAGTATGGGTTCGATTCCCTTCTTTCTAGGAACTGAGGGGATTTTAACCCCTATAAGTCACTCTATCAAAGTGGTCCTTGGGTATTCAGGCACAGTTCCTTGGCTATAGTTGTGGAGGGAGCCCTGCTAGTGCAATGGGGAGAGCGGTGTGTCAAAGTACAAAAGCGAGTGTTAAGGGGAGGAAGTTCTTTCAGACTAAGTGCATTAGTTGGTCATATCGGAATCGTGGGTATGAGGCTCGTACTCATAAAAACAAAATGGATAGCAGTGCGGCTTTAGTTATAAGATTAATTGTTGTAAGTTCTGGGATGTTAGGAACATGTGAGGCTCCTAAAAACAGAACAGCTGATAAGGTATTTATCAAGAGGATGTTGGCGTATTCGGCTAGGAAGAAGAGGGCGAAGGGTCCTCCTGCATACTCCACGTTAAAGCCAGATACTAATTCTGATTCTCCTTCTGTTAAATCGAATGGTGCTCGGTTCGTCTCGGCTAGTGTCGAGATATATCATATTGCGGCGAGGGGCCAAGCAGGGATGAGTAATCAAATACTTTCTTGGGTAACATTAAATGTTTGTAGAGTATATCCTCCTGAAAAGATGATTACTGAAAGGAGGATGAGTCCTAGACTAACTTCATATGAAATTGTTTGTGCTACGGCCCGTAGGGCTCCAATTAATGCATATTTTGAATTTGATGCTCAACCTGATCCTAAAATTGAATATACTGCAAGACTTGATATGGCTAGAATAAACAGGATTCCTAAGTTAAGATCAGTTACTGGGTGGGGCATAGGTATTGGTGCTCATAGGGTCATGGCTAGAGTAAGCGCTAGTATTGGAGTGGCCAGAAATAGAAATGGGGATGATGTGGAGGGGCGGACTGGTTCTTTAATAAATAGTTTTACTCCATCGGCAATGGGTTGTAATAATCCATATGGTCCTACTACGTTTGGCCCTTTTCGTAGTTGTATATAGCCTAACACCTTTCGTTCAACTAATGTTAAAAAAGCTACTGCTAGGAGAACAGGCACAATGTAGGCAAGTGGGTTAATTAAGTGGGTTATTAAGATGTTTAGCATAACTGGGGAGAGGATTTGAACCTCTGGTTAAAAGGGCTTAGGCCTTTTGCAATTTACCATGCTCTGCCACCCCAGTATGTCCTTATCTTGGCCAGCTGGGATTTTGCTCCCCCTTTGCTTTATTTATTTGTTTTCATAAATTAGGGGTGGGGCGTGCTCCAGGTATAGGCCCCTCTTTCCCGATCCTTTCGTACTAGGAAAAGTAGCGTTACAGATAGAAACTGACCTGGATTGCTCCGGTCTGAACTCAGATCACGTAGGACTTTAATCGTTGAACAAACGAACCCTTAATAGCGGCTGCACCATTAGGATGTCCTGATCCAACATCGAGGTCGTAAACCCTCTCGTCGATATGGACTCTGGGAGAGGATTGCGCTGTTATCCCTAGGGTAACTTGGTTCGTTGATCGGCTTTGGTAGCCGGATCATATTTGGTCAGATGTTCTGTGGCTTAGAGATGTCTCTCTTGGTTCTAGGAAAGTTGCCCCAGTCCACTTGGAGGCTTTTCTCTCCTCCGTGGTCGCCCCAACCGAAGGTAAAATTTCATATTCCACAAGGTTTATTACTTTTTATTAAGTTGCTTGACGTGGTTGAATTTTGTACCTTAAGCTCCAAAGGGTCTTCTCGTCTTGTATTATTATGTCCGCTTCTGCACGGGCAGATCAATTTCACTGACTTGAAAGGGGAGACAGTTAAGCCCTCGTTTAGCCATTCATACAGGTCTCTATTTAAAAGACAAGTGATTGCGCTACCTTTGCACGGTCAAAATACCGCGGCCGTTGAACTTGTAGTCACTGGGCAGGCTGGACCTCCTATACATGGTTGTGTTGCAGGAGGCGATGTTTTTGGTAAACAGGCGAGGCTTGTGTTTGCCGAGTTCCTTCCTTTTCTTTTAGTCTTTCCTTTAATAGCACTCCAGTGTGGGATTAACGATTGTTGAGTTGTGGGGTTTTCTTGGTTTTTTTATAATTCACATTGCTCTCTTGGGTTGAGTTCGTTAGTTGCCAATGGTTAGTCCGGTTTGGCTTACACTTGTGCTTGGAGAGGGGCGGGCCCTCTTGTTACTCATTTTAGCATAATTTCTTCCATGGGGGCATGGACTAGCCTAATAGTATTTAGGGGAATAAGATTTTTTATCAGAATAATAAACTTTTTTCTGTCTGAGCTTTAACGCTTTCTATTTAGGTGGCTGCCTTTAGGCCCACTAGAACAGTATATTTTATATATTATGATCTTTATCCTTCTTAATAAGGTTGTATCCTTGGTTAAAGGGGCTGTACCCCCTTCAACTAACTCTCGTGTTTTTCTCTAGACATCTTATTAGTGTTTGTTTGATTTGAGGTGTACGAGGCTGAACTTCTATCCATTTCTTAGGCAACCAGCTATCACCAGGTTCGGTAGGTCTGTCACTTCTACCCGGAGCTCATCCCACTCTTTTGCCACAGAGACGGGTTGGCCCTTAATAGGCTGTCTCGGGGTAGCTCACCTGGTTTCGGGGTTTCAAACTAAAGGTCTCTTTGCTTGTGTCTACTGGCTAAATCATGATGCAAAAGGTACAAGGTTTAGTCTTTGCTTTTTGGTACTTGTATGGATTGTTTCATTTCTCTTTCAGCTTTCCCTTGCGGTACTTTTTCTATTGCTTTGGGTGAACCTTTTCTGTCTCCCATACTCAGGTAAAAGAATGGTTTAAGTTTTGATGTTTGGCCTATTCTATTTTATTTATATTATTTGGTTATATTGGTGTGTAAGCTAGCTGTTTGGTTCAGGGTGATCCAACTTGCATGGACGTCTTCTCGGTGTAAGTGAGATGCTTGACTAACTCAGCCACGCCCTGGGTTTAATCCAAGTGCACCTTCCGGTACACTTACCGTGTTACGACTTGCCTCCCCTTGTCATTGCTAATTTATTATATATATTTGATGCTTTTTGACAGGGGAGAGTGACGGGCGGTGTGTACGCGTCTCAGAGCCGGGTTCAAAGGGACACTCTATTTCCCTTTTACTACTAAATCCTCCTTCAAGCATTGTTTCATGTTGCATGTTCGTAATATTCTGTTGCAGAAAATGTAGCCCATTTCTTTCCATTTCATGCGCTACACCTCGACCTGACGTTCTGGGTTATACCCATTTTGCTTACTTTTATTACCTTCACAGGGTAAGCTGACGACGGCGGTATATAGGCTGGGGTGGCTAGAAGTGGTGAGGTTTAACGGGGGTTATCGGTTCTAGAACAGGCTCCTCTAGGGGGGTCTGAGACACCGTCAGGTCCTTTGGGTTTTAAGCTAATGCTCGTAGTACCCTGGCGGACATCTATCGTAGTTGGATATCTAAGTTTATGGCTGAGCATAGTGGGGTATCTAATCCCAGTTTGTTTCTCAGCTTTCGTGGGGTCAGGTAATTTGTTAAAGCTACTTTCGTGTTTGGGCTTCGGACACCTAGAAGCGTATGACGGCCAAAGGGCCATTTGGCTTTATTTTTATTTATCCTTAACCACCCTTTACGCCGTCATATAATCAACTAGGGCCTCTCGTCTAACCGCGGTGGCTGGCACGAGTTTTACCGGCCCTTTATAACCCTAACTGAGTCAAGTTTTCACTTATGGCTTAATATTTATCACTGCTGAATTCCCTTGGGGGTGTGGCTAGGCCAGGCGTCTTGGGCTAAATTTTGTGCCTGATGCCCGCTCCTCGTCCCCGGGAGGGGGATTGAGGGCGTACTCACCGGGCTGCGGAGACTTGCATGTGTAAGTTAAGTTAAAGCTGATAATAAGGTTGGGACCATGCCTTTGTGCATGCGGAATCTTTTAAAATTCATCTTAGCATCTTCAGTGCTATGCTTTAATATTAAGCTACGCGAGC